TAGGTCTCCATACTAAGGCTCAAGCCAATTAAGTCCGTAGCGTCTACCGATTTCGCCATATCCCCCTTTTTTTAAGATTTTTTTAAGATTAGGATCTCAGGGTGATGTCCTTCCCCTTTATTTTATTTTTTTTCTTTCATTTCGGTCGGAACCATCGAATTCATGAGATTTTATATGAATTACTATAACCGAAAAATTTTTTGTCTATCTTCTTTCATCTCTATCGGAAGTCTATATTTGAATTTTTTTTGGTCTAATCAGAAATGATTCTATCATTTCTGTAACTACAATTCAATATAGATGTATATATACCATATATATCCTATTCCCCGTTGATTTTGCCATACAATTTTGAATACTCAAAGGGTCGATTCTTTTTTTTTTGATGATAGTCTATAAATGAAAGCAGAAGAATACCTTATTAAGATTCAAAGTTAATCTTTATCGATTCTAATTTTTGTATTTCGATTTTGAAATGAATTTGAAAATTCATAGCTCTACTAAATTAAAAAGAGAAATAGAATTTCATATAATTTCTAAATCTACTTGTTCTAGACACAAAATAGAATATACATAGAGAGAAATAAACTAAATTCAATATTTCTCTTTTTTTTATTTCAAATAGTTATTTGAAATTCGTATCATAAAAGAATAAAAATGAATAAGCCTAAAATAAAATATAGTTTATTTAATTCCAGTGCATGTAGAATTTATGTGAGCCCGCTTAGCTCAGAGGTTAGAGCATCGCATTTGTAATGCGATGGTCATCGGTTCGATTCCGATAGCTGGCTTTTCTCTATTTTTAGTTGTATTTGTTCAATCTTTTTATTCTTTATATTATATCTATATTTATTCTATTTATATATATATATAAATATATATATTTTTTTTTGAAATCGAAGAACAAAGAAAAGAATAAGGGTGCCTTTTTCTTCTTCAAAACGATCTATTATGTTATAGAAACTTCTAACTCTAAATAAAAGAAAAAGGAAAAGAAGAGGGGTCAATCTCGGCCGAACAAATCAGAAAAAACTCTTTCTTTTCTTTTTTTTTACTTATAATACAAAATATATAATATATAAAAAGGTTCGTATATGATGTATATACAATCCATTTCATTATTCATTGTAATACAATACTTCAGGGGATTTCGTTTCATTTATCGTTTAGTTCAGTTTTAACTTAGGTTTTTTTGTCATATGGAATATATATATATAAATAGAAATTAAAGAAAAGAAATAAAGAAAGGAGTCTTTATGTCGCGTTACCGAGGGCCTCGTTTCAAAAAAATACGCCGTCTAGGGGCTTTACCTGGACTAACTAATAAAAGGCCTAGAGCCGGAAGTGATCTTAGAAACCAATCACGTTCCGGGAAAAGATCTCAATATCGTATTCGTCTAGAAGAAAAACAAAAATTGCGTTTTCATTATGGTATTACAGAAAGACAATTACTTAAATATGTCCGTATCGCCAGAAAAGCCAAAGGGTCAACAGGTCAGGTTTTACTACAATTACTTGAAATGCGTTTGGATAACATACTTTTTCGATTGGGTATGGCTCCGACTATTCCTGGAGCCCGCCAATTAGTTAACCATAGACATATTTTAGTTAATGGCCGTATAGTAGATATACCAAGTTATCGTTGCAAACCTCAAGATACTATTATGTCCAGGGATGAACAAAAATCCAGAGTTCTAATTCAAAATTCTCTTGATTCATCCCCCCGGGAGGAATTGCCCAAACATTTGACTCTTCAACCATTCCCGTATAAAGGATTAGTCAATCAAATAATAGATAGTAAGTGGGTCGGTTTGAAAATAAATGAATTACTAGTGGTAGAATATTATTCTCGTCAGACCTAGCCCTAAAAAAATCCGAAGCAAGGGGTTTGGACAATTTGGCCCCTTTCTTCCGACAAAGTAAAATGACTTAAGGTTTAAAGTCGGGGGTTTGATACATATTTCTCCCAATCATATATTCTATCCCATCGTGAACTTTCCTATTGATGTATCATAGTCCACTCTTGACAGTATTTTACGTACCACAGCAATTCGAAATCGAAGAAATATATAAAAAATAGAAATAGAAAGAAGGATCTAACTCTTATGTTCTAATAAGAGTATTTCTTGTTGTTTTATTTGTTACAGTTAGGAATGTTGGCAAATTAAATTAGGTTTTAGGTGAAAATACGGAAAGAGAGGGATTCGAACCCTCGGTAAACAAAAGCCTACATAGCAGTTCCAATGCTACACCTTCAACCACTCGGCCATCTCTCCTACACACTGATTATGACTCAGAAACTGAAAAAATAGCGAGCCATTCCTATGTTCATATTTCTATTACTATATCTACTATTCTCTACTATTCGATTTTGGTTTGGCTAGGTACGACTACGACCAACCCACCAATACTATAAACTAATAGTTAATAGTATAACGATATAGTAATAGACAATTTTTTCTAAAAAAATTCTTTCTCGCAAGTCTTTTCTTGTGAACGAATCCAATAAATAAGAAATAGTTGTATAAGTCGTAGTAGAAAATATATATCTTTATTGAAATTTTTGGAAATGAATCCCTTTTTATGTTATTTTGTACTGTACAAACCCTTTCTTTGTGTAATCATTTTCCCATAAGGGGGAATGAGAAGAATTTTAGAATGGATTGATACCTATGCCTAGATCGAGGATAAATGGAAATTTTATTGATAAGACCTTTTCAATTGTGGCCAATATCTTATTACGAATAATTCCGACAACTTCAGGAGAAAAAGAGGCATTTACTTATTACAGAGATGGTGTGATTTGATTTTCTTTAGTATTTCATTTCCTTTTGCTGTTCCTAGTTTTAGGAGAACGGCACACGATTCGGGATAGAAAGAACAAAAATTCTTACTTCCATATTATAGAAATAAAATAAACCTACGCTTGTTGAAGGTGAAGTTTCGAAATAGAACAATCCCTTCTGTCGTGTATCCCCGATTGATGCAACCTCAGATACTATGTTTCAGTTATCGATTTTAGTATTGAGCGAAAGGCGTAACCTTTGTGTTTTGTATTACAGGTCAATCCTACTTCCTAGTAATATAGTACCAATAGGCGGCATAGGGGAAGAAACACTACACTTAGCAATCAACAACACGAAAGCTTTGTTAAAAATTACTTACCTACTCCCTTTCTTTTCGTATCTTATCTGGATTGGGACTAACAAGAATGGTTGGGACAACAAACATCCATCTCGTTCGTACTTTGGATACCCATATAACCATCGAAGACTGTTGAAGTGATTATTTCCTGGAAATTAGGAGGCGTTGAGGACAAAGGAATTGTTGGAGTTATCCTTTCTATTTAGTACGACGACACGCGATTCTAGTAAAAGCTCTTGCGCAAGAAGGTTGGCTAGAGATTTTTGTAAAAACACTAGCCCCGCTGAGTTCATAATGAGAATGTTTTAACCCTTTTTAATTATTCCATGTATTTTTTATTTTCATTATGTATATTAAGGGAGGAGCCGTATGAGGTGAAAATTTCACGTACGGTTCTGGAACGGAGATTCTTTGATTTGAATCGAATAACGACCGTAACGGATGTCAGCTCAATCCGAAGGAAATTATGCGGAAGCTTTACAGAATTATTACGAAGCTATGCGACTAGAAATCGATCCCTACGATCGAAGTTATATACTCTATAATATAGGCCTTATTCACACAAGTAATGGAGAACATACGAAAGCTTTAGAATATTATTTTAGGGCACTTGAACGAAACCCATTCTTACCACAAGCTTTTAATAATATGGCAGTGATCTGTCATTACGTGCGGCTATCTCCACTATAGAAAGAAAAGGGAAGACAAAAACAAAATCTGCTAGTAAATACGAAAACAAGGCTCGCTACAAATGCATCGTCGAAAACGATGATTTCTTTGAGCTGTAGCAAAGAAAGAAACTTCATATTATCATATTAATAGAAGTCAAAACATGCCTAGATCCTTTTTTCTATGTCTATGGATAAAAAAAGGATCTAATTAATAGAGAGGAAGCACCGTAAAGATCAATTAATGAGGTTTTTTGCCAATACATTAAGAAAAGAACTGCTTACTTATGTCTACATATAAAATAGAGAAAAGTTAGGAATTAACTTCTGTAATAGAGTCGATCCACTAAGACTAAGGTATTAAGCGGCGGTGTAGGATCAAATCCCAAAGACAGTAAGTCTTTTCTTTATTACTTATGTTTATGAAGTAAAGCCTTTTTCAAAGATTCTATAGAACTTTCAATATGAAACCGAGATAGTTACCTTGCGGAAAATACGACGGCTAGAAGTAAATACCTATGCTTTTTTCTGCAGGTAGGAGAAAAGATAAAACTGAAACTGATTGTTAATTAAATCAAAAGGAAAGTTTGAAACTCATGTGATTAACCTCTTTTGGTTCCCCTGAACAGTGGTATATAGATCTATAAGAAATCTCATTCAGTTTAACGACACCAAAAGAATTCACTGCGGAGCCGTATGAGGTAGGAAACTCTCAAGTACGGTTCTAAGGGAAGGAATCGACCCACATATTCCTATTCCGACCGGGGAGAACAGGCCATTCAACAGGGGGATTCTGAAATTGCGGAGGCTTGGTTCGATCAAGCCGCTGAGTATTGGAAACAGGCTATAACACTTACTCCTGGAAATTATATTGAAGCGCATAATTGGTTGAAGATCACGGGGCGTTTCGAATAAAAGAAGAAAAATTATTTTTATTAGTTTAAATTATTTTCTCCTTTGTTTGAATTCATCTTGGTCCATTAGTCAAATAACATTCTTCGAGGAAGAACCAATCAAAGAATTTCATTATATTCCTTTTCGGATCGTTCTAGTTTGTTTGGTATTTCGTAGGGATAAAGAATACATATATAGAGTACAGAATCGATTTATTTCTTTTCGTCTATTGGCTATTAATACAATACAAATACATACAAATAAATTACTATTTTAAATATCAAAAAAGAAAAT